TAATTTGTATTTGAAATTTTAGTATTGAGATTAATTTATAAATTTTTTCTACTAAATTTTGGGCTTTTCGCGGCGAAAAAAATGTGAAGTTAAATATGTATATGTTATATATAATATGTGGTGGCATAAGTTAACTTTACCAAAACTTGTTAATTTTGATACGCTTAGTCGAGCCTTCCTTGGTTTAGGGGTTTGACAAGGAGAACAGGATTTACTGAGCGTAGGGGGTAGGGGGGTTTATCGCGCAGAAACCAAAAGGGGGCATATAGTATAAGGTTGTGTTGAGTAAGGGTATGTTATGCACTTGAGATAAATCAATGTAATTCTTATGTTATGTCGTTCAATCATTAACCTACATTCTTGATAACAAGAATAATGTTCCATCTTAATTTAAGACTTGTGCTTACACTCTGAAATGTGGATGAAAAGAAACCAAAAAGAGAACCCCTATGCATATAAGAGAATGCCCGGCTTGGTGGGTAACGAGACATATGGACCACACCATGAATCAGATGCCAGTATAGATTTGAATTAGGGGAGTTCACATTCCCATGCCCGTGAAATGAGAATCAGATGCCAGTAATAATTCATAATTTACCACCCTCCACTTTTGTCCCTGATTCTATCATGCATGTTATGCAATTATATAAACTGGTTGGTGGTTTCTTACTACATTAATCATTCCTCGATAGATGTCTGTTAAGTAATGCAAGGAAAAATTTGAGGACGACTTTTAAGGGAGTAAGGACTTACTCATCTTATAATAACAGAATTTCTGAGGATTGGTAATATGCTTTATGTATACCCTAGATCTTAGTACTTGCTTTATGGTCTAAATATTTAGTTGGTGATTATACATTAATGTATTAATACATTAATGTAATATTATGCATAATATGTATTAAACCATATAGCGCAGAGAATAGTTTAATTTAGAACTCTGGCTTTGGGAGCCAGGGGTGAGAGTTAAAATCTCTCTTTTCTGGCACTAGGGAGGGGTTTAACCTCCGATCTTCGGATTACAAGACCGATGCTTTGAATTAAGCTACTAGGGCAAGCTCATTCTAGTGCTTTATTTTCTAGTCATCCTGCTAGTGGCATTAGAACTAGGAACAGTGCGAAGTATAGGACGGATGCGATTTGTCCAATAATAATGAATGGGTGTTCAACTGGTATTCCTCCGATTCATGTTAGAATAATTATGTCTGCGACTAGGGCCCAAAAGAGAAATTGGGTGATTGGTCGGAATGTCAGTCCCCGTTGTTTTGACGTGTGGAGGATTGGTACGACTACCAGTACGAGAATGGAGAATAAAAGTGCCAGGACTCCTCCAAGTTTATTAGGGATTGATCGGAGAATGGCGTAAGCAAATAGGAAGTATCATTCGGGCTTGATGTGGGGAGGGGTAACTAGCGGGTTCGCGGGGGTGAAGTTTTCTGGATCTTCCAGAAGGTTGGGTGAAAATAATGCTAGGGATGTAAGTGCTAGTAGTATAACTACAAATCCGAATAAGTCCTTGTAGGAAAAATAAGGGTGGAATGAGATTTTGTCTGCGTCTGAGTTTAGGCCTGCTGGGTTATTTGATCCCGTTTCGTGAAGAAATAGTAGGTGGATAATAGTGGCTGCGGCAATAATAAATGGTAGTAGGAAGTGGAAGGCGAAGAATCGTGTTAGTGTTGCATTATCTACAGAGAATCCTCCTCAGATTCATTGGACTAGGGCGTTTCCTATGTAGGGGATTGCGGATAGGAGATTAGTAATTACTGTTGCGCCTCAAAACGATATTTGTCCTCATGGTAGTACATAGCCCACGAAAGCCGTTATTATTACTAATAGTAGTAGGACAATTCCGATGTTTCATGTCTCTTTGTATAAGTAGGATCCGTAGTATAATCCTCGGGCGATGTGTATGTAAATACAGATAAAAAAGAATGATGCCCCGTTGGCGTGGATATTTCGGATTAGTCATCCATAATTCACGTCTCGGCAGATGTGTGCTACTGAGGAGAAGGCGGTGGAGATGTCAGATGTGTAGTGTATGGCTAGAAATAGTCCGGTGAGGATTTGGGTAATCAAGCATAGTCCTAGTAGGGATCCAAAGTTTCATCAAACTGAGATGTTAGAGGGGGCTGGTAGGTCAATTAGTGCGTCGTTAGCAATTTTAATTAGGGGATGTGTTTTTCGTAGGCTTGCCATTAGGGTTCTTATAGTTGAATAACAACGGTGGTTCTTCAAATCATTGGTCTCGGTTAGAGTCCGGGTAGGAATTAATGACTTATCTTGTATCATTACTGTTGATGGCTTTAGTTGTTGGTTTGGTTGCTGTGGCTTCTAACCCTGCGCCCTATTTTGCTGCTTTTGGTTTAGTGGTGGCGGCTGGGGTTGGGTGCGGAGTGCTTATTGGCCATGGAGGATCTTTTTTATCTTTAGTTCTTTTTTTAATTTATTTAGGTGGAATACTTGTTGTGTTTGCCTATTCAGCGGCTTTGGCTGCTGAGCCTTTTCCGGAGGCGTGGGGGGACCGTTCTGTGGTTGGGTATGTTACAATTTATTTACTTGGTGTAGGTTTAATGGTTGGCTTGTTTTGGGAGGATTGATATGAGGGGTCTTGAATTGTTGTTGATGGTTTAAAGGAGTTTTCTATGTTGCGAGGGGATACTAGTGGTGTGGCAATAATATACTCGTCTGGTGGGGGTATGTTAATTATTTGTGCGTGGGTGTTGTTGTTGACTTTGTTTGTTGTACTAGAGTTAACTCGTGGGCTCGGTCGTGGGGCGCTTCGCGCAGTTTAAAGGGCTGTCAGTAGGATGGCAAGGGATGTGGTAAATAGAAAGATTGTTAAGTAAGTTTTAATTATTCCTCGTTGGGTGTCGCTGATGGTTTTGGCTATGTTGATTTGTGTGGAGGATGCCCCCTTTGGTCCGACGGCTTCAAATCAGGTTTGGTCTACTAGTTGTGTGGCAATTGATTGTCCTATAATTAGGTTTAGTTTGGGGATAAGGCGGTGGATAATTGCGGGGAAATAGCCCAGTATATTAGAGAAGTGATGGGGAGGGGCTGTTGGGCCGGTTTTGAATTGTTTGTTGGTTAATGTTGTTAGTTCTACGGCTACTAGTAGGCCAATAATTGTTGCTGCGAGGGCAGCCATTTTAAGGATTGTAGGTATGGTTATGATAGGTGTTTTAGAGGGTAAAAAGTTTGATGTAATAATAAGTCCTGCAACAATACTTCCTCAGGCAAGTCGTTTAATTGGGTTAATTACTGATGGGTTGTTTTCGTTAATTGGGGAAAGAGACGGGAATCGGGGAGTGCTCATGGTGACAAAGAAGATTACTCGGAGGCTGTATACAGCGGTAAAGGATGTGGCAATGAGTGTTAGGGTCAGGGCTCAGGCGTTTAGGTAAGAGGTATTTAGGGCTTCAATGATTGCGTCTTTTGAGAAGAAGCCGGCTAAAAATGGTGTTCCTGTTAGGGCTAGGCTACCGATGGTTAAGCAGGTTGAGGTAAGTGGTAAGAGGTTTTGTAGGCCTCCCATTTTTCGGATGTCTTGTTCATTGTTTAGGCTGTGGATGATGGCTCCGGAGCATAAGAATAATATTGCCTTGAAAAAGGCGTGAGTGCAGATATGTAAAAATGCTATTTGAGGCTGGTTAAGGCCAATGGTAACTATTATGAGTCCTAGTTGGCTAGATGTTGAGAACGCTACAATTTTTTTGATATCATTTTGTGTTAGGGCGCAGGCGGCTGTAAATAGGGTGGTTAAGGCTCCTAGGCACAGGCAGGTTGTTAGAGCTAGGCTGTTGTCTTCTATAATTGGGTGCAGTCGAATAAGCAGGAAGATACCTGCGACGACTATGGTGCTGGAGTGTAGTAGGGCAGAGACTGGTGTGGGGCCCTCCATGGCGGAGGGTAGTCATGGGTGGAGGCCAAACTGGGCTGATTTACCAGTTGCCGCTAAGATTAAACCAATTAGGGGGAGTGTTATGTTGGAGGTTTTTGATAAGTAGAAAATTTGTTGAATTTCTCATGAGTTTAGGTTTGTGGCAATTCAGGCTATGCTTATGATTAGTCCGATGTCTCCCACTCGGTTGTATAAGACTGCCTGAAGAGCTGCCGTGTTAGCATCTGCTCGTCCATATCATCAGCCGATTAGAAGAAATGATATAATTCCTACTCCTTCTCATCCAATAAAGAGTTGAAATATATTGTTGGCGGTTACGAGAATGATTATGGCTACTAGGAATAGAAGTAGGTACTTGAAGAATCGGTTTATATCCGGGTCGGAGTGCATATATCAGGATGCAAACTCAAGGATAGATCAGGTTACGTAGAGGGCAATAGGTGTAAAAATGAGGGAGTAGTGGTCGAATTTAAAGCTGATGTTAACATCAAATAGGGTGGTGTTTATTCAGTGTCAGTTGGTAATAATAGTTTCAGTTCCCTGGTCTAGAAACATTACGAGTGGCAAGAGGCTGATGAAAAATGCGGTGCTTACAGCGGTTTTTACATGCGTTGTTGTCCAGTTAGGGTTTTTGGGGGTTGGATGCAGTGTAGTAAGTAGGGGGTAAATAAGAATTGTGATGACTAGAATTAATGAGGACGATAAAATTAGGGTAGTTGGGTGCATAGCTTCCACTTGGATTTGCACCAAGAGTTTTTGGTTCCTAAGACCAGCGGATGAGCTGTTATCCTTTAGAAGCGTAAGGAAGCCACGGAGTTTAACCGTGGGTATAAGTATTAGCAGTGCTTATTGCCTTATGGCCTTCCTTGGTGAGTAAGGGGGTTTTAACCTCTATTTTTAGAATCACAATCTAATGTTTTAAATTAAACTATACTTACTAGTGGCATCAGCCTCATATAAGTTCGGGTTTTGTTACTAGTAAAATAACTGGGAGGAGGTGGAGTACTATTAGTAAATGTTCTCGGGTGTGAAATGGGGATAGTCCCGTGATATGGCTCGGTGTTGGTCCTCGTTGGGTTATTAAGAATAAATATAGGGAATAGCCTGCTGTAATTAGCGTTCCCACTCCTGTAAGCATAATGGTCCATGGGGATCAGTTAAAAAGGGTGGTGATGATCATAAGTTCGCCTATTAGGTTGGGGAGGGGCGGTAGTGCTAGGTTAGCTAAATTAGTGATGAATCATCAGACTGCTGTTAGTGGAAAAATTGTTTGGAGCCCTCGAGCTAGCATTATGGTTCGGCTGTGGGTTCGTTCGTAGGCGGTGTTAGCTAGGCAAAATAGTGCGGAGGATACCAGGCCGTGGGCGATTATTAGAATAATTGCGCCTGTGAATCCTCATGGGGTTTGAATTAGGATACCTCCTGCTACTAGGCCTATGTGACTTACAGATGAGTAGGCGATTAGTGATTTTAGGTCTGTCTGGCGAAGGCAGATTGATCCGGTTATGATGATGCCTCAAAGTGCTAGAATAATAAAGGGGTAAGCTAGTTCTTTTGAGAGTGGGTCTAATATAACTATTATTCGTATTATGCCGTATCCCCCTAGTTTTAGTAAGACTGCGGCTAGAACTATAGATCCTGCTACCGGGGCCTCAACGTGGGCTTTTGGAAGTCATAAGTGGACTCCATAAAGTGGTATTTTAACTAAAAATGCGATTAAGCATCCTGCTCATCAGATGTTATGACCTCATGAGTTGAGCGTTAGGGGTTGAGAATATTGTAAAATTAGTATTGAGAGAGTTCCTGTTGTTTGTTGGAGAAGGAGGAGGGCTACTAGAAGTGGTAGTGACCCTGCTAGGGTATAAAACAGGAAGTAGGTTCCTGCATTGAGGCGTTCGGTTTGGTTTCCTCATCGGGTGATGATGATTAATGTGGGGATGAGGGTGGCTTCAAATATAATATAAAATATAATAATTTCTGTGGCTCCGAACGCTATAACTAGGAAGGTCTGCAGGGAGGCCAGGAGGGTGATATATAGGCGTTGGCGGTTAATTGGTTCGGGGTAGATATGGTTTTGGCTGGCCAAGATTATTAATGGGAGAAGTCAGCAGGTGAGGACTAAGAGGGGGGTTGACAGGGGGTCTGTGGCTAAGTAGGCGTTTGAGGTCGATCATCCGGTTTCTGATGTTCATTTTAATCAAGAAAGGCTGATGAGGGCAATTAATAGGCTTTGTGCAGTTGTTGTTGTTCATAGTCATTTAGGGGATGTCAATCAGATTGTGGGAAATAGCATGATTGTGGGGATTAGTACTTTTAGCATTGTAATAGATTGAGGTTTTGTAGGCGGTCAGTTCCGTGGGTTCGGGCTGTGGCAACCAGAAGGGCCAGGCCTGCGCTGGCCTCGCAGGCGGAGAAGGCTAGCAGTAATATAGGTGCTGTGGAGAATACAGTTGATTCAAATTGTATGGCTCAAAGGGCTAGTGCGATAAATAGGGATAATATTATTCCTTCTAGGCAGAGTAGTGCGGAGAGTAGGTGGGTGCGGTGAAATGCTAGGCCTATTAGTCCTAATGTGAAGGCTGAGCTAAAACTGAAGTGTACGGGTGTCATAAGAGGGCCGTGGAGTTAAACCACGATCTTCTGAGCCGAAATCAGAGGTCTTTTATTGGACTAACTCTCTATTCTGCCCACTCTAGGCCTCCTTGAACTCATTCATAGACTAATCCTAATGTAAGTAAAATTAGGACTGTTGTGGCTCAGAAGAAGGTCCCAGCGGGGTTGTGAAGTTGGTCTCCTCAGGGTAGTGGGAGGAGTAAGGCAATTTCTAGGTCAAATAATAAGAATAAAATTGCCACCAAGAAGAATCGAAGTGAAAATGGGAGTCGAGCAGATCCTAAGGGGTCGAAGCCGCATTCGTAGGGTGAAAGTTTTTCTGCGTCCGGGTTTGTCTGTGGCAGTCAAAAAGATACAATTGCTAATACCAGAGAGAGGGTGACTGTAATGGTTAAAATTGTAATAATTAAGTTCATTATCTTTCCTTGGGGTTTAACCAAGACTGGGTGATTGGAAGCCACTCGTACTGTTTAAATACTAGAGAGATATGAGCCTCATCAGTAAATGGATACGTAGAGGAATAGTCATACTACGTCTACAAAGTGTCAGTATCATGCGGCGGCCTCAAAGCCGAAGTGATGTTCAGATGTGAAGTGATATTGGATTTGGCGGAGTAGGCAGACGGCCAGGAATGAAGATCCAATAATAACATGAAGTCCATGGAATCCTGTGGCCACAAAGAATGTTGAGCCGTAGACTCCATCTGCGATTGTGAATGGCGCTTCGTAGTACTCCATGGCCTGCAAGGCAGTGAAATACAACCCTAGTAAAATAGTTAGTGCGAGGGATTGAATGGCTTGCTTGCGTTCCCCTTCTATTAGGCTGTGGTGAGTCCATGTTACTGTAACCCCTGATGCCAGGAGGACGGCTGTGTTAAGTAGTGGGACTTCGAATGGATCTAGTGTAACAATTCCTGTTGGGGGTCAGCATCCTCCTAGCTCTGGCGTAGGTGCTAGGCTTGAATGGTAGAAAGCTCAGAAAAATCCGAGGAAAAAGAATACTTCGGATGTGATAAATAAAATTATTCCGTAGCGTAAGCCTTTTTGTACTGGGGGTGTGTGGTGGCCTTGGAAGGTTCCTTCTCGAATAATGTCTCGTCATCATTGGTATATGGTAAGGAGTAAGAGAACTGCCCCAAGGGTTATAAGTGTAGTCGAGTGGAAGTGAAACCAGATTGCTAGGCCGGATGTCATTAGTAGAGCTCCGACTGCGCCGGTTAGTGGTCATGGGCTTGGATCAACCATATGATATGCATGTGCTTGGTGGGCCATTAAACGTTTTCTTGTAGATATAGGCTTAGGAGAAGGACGAATACATAAGCTTGAATTATGGCTACTGCAACTTCTAGAAGTGTGAGGAGAAAGAGGACGGCGGCAGTTAAGATGGCCACTGTTGGCATTATTGGGAGTAAAACAAATACGGCAGTAGCGATTAGTTGAATAAGCAGGTGTCCGGCAGTTAGGTTTGCTGTCAATCGGACACCTAGGGCTAAAGGTCGGATAAATAGGCTAATTGTCTCGATGATAATAAGCACGGGAATTAAGGGAATTGGGGTGCCCTCTGGTAACAAATGTCCTAGGGCAACTGTTGGTTGATTTCGTATTCCAGTAATAACTGTGGCAAGTCATAGTGGAACGGCAAATCCTATATTTAATGACAGTTGTGTTGTTGGGGTGAAGGTGTATGGTAATAGTCCGAGCATATTAATGGTAATTAAAAATACTATTAATGAGGCTAGTAATAGTGCTCATTTGTGGCCCCCTGTATTTAAGGGCAGTATAAGTTGATTGGTAAATCGGTTGATAAGTCATCCTTGAACTGTGATTAGACGATTATTAACTCATCGCGATGAGGGGGTGGGGAGTAGAATTCATGGCAGGGTGATTGCGATTGCAATTAGGGGGATGCCAAGATAAGATGGGCTTGCAAATTGATCAAAGAAGCTTATTGCCATGGTCAGTCTCAGGGTTCAGTTTTGTGTTTTTCGGAATCCAGAAGGACCGGCTCATTGGGTGTGGTGTGGTTTATTACTTTGGTGGGGATAATAGTAAGAAATGTTAATCATGAAAATACTAAAATTGCGAATCAAGGGGCGGGGTTTAATTGAGGCATTTCACTAGAGGTGGTTGGGAGGCACCATTCTTTGGCTTAAAAGGCCAATGCTGAAGCCCGGACTTAGCTTCCTAGTGAGGCGTCTTCTAGTATAAGTGATGATCAGTTTTCGAAGTGTTCAAGGGGGACTGCTTCTACTACGATGGGCATAAAGCTGTGGTTCGCTCCACAAATTTCGGAGCATTGCCCGTAAAACACCCCTGGGCGGGAAGCAATGAAGGCTGTTTGATTGAGACGCCCTGGGACGGCGTCTATTTTTACTCCAAGGGATGGGACGGCCCAGGAGTGTAGCACATCTTCGGCTGAGACAAGTACCCGAATTGGAGATTCCATTGGGACAACCATTCGGTGGTCTGTTTCAAGCAATCGAAATTGGCCGGGGTTAAGGTCTTGGGTTGGAATTATATATGAGTCAAAGCCTAGGTTCTCGTAGTCAGTATATTCGTAGCTTCAGTATCATTGGTGGCCCATAGCTTTAATTGTTAGGTGGGGGTCATTAATCTCATCTATAAGGTAAAGAATTCGTAAGGAGGGAAGGGCAATTATAACAAGAATTACAGCTGGTAGGACGGTCCATACAATTTCAATTTCTTGAGAGTCTAAGATGTACTTGTTTGTAAGTTTTGTTGATACTATTGCAATGATAATGTAGAGTACTAGGGTGCTAATTAAAAATACGATTATTAAAGCGTGGTCATGAAAGTGAAGAAGTTCTTCTATAACGGGTGATGCCGCGTCTTGGAATCCTAATTGTGTGGGATGTGCCATTAAGCTTAAAGCTTAAGACATGCAGGGGTTTAACCTGCTATTTCACCTTGACAAAGTGATGTAATTTGCGGGTTTACTAATGTCTTTAAAAGGAAGTGACAGAGTGGTCATGTGACTGGCTTGAAACCAGTAGATGGGGGTTCAATTCCTCCCTTCCTCGTTAACTTGATTGAACTTGAACGAATGCGGGCTCTTCAAATGTGTGATACGGAGGGGGGCATCCGTGAAGCCATTCAACATTTGTTGCGGTTAATTCTACAGATAAAACTTCTCGTTTTGCGGCAAAGGCTTCTCATAGAATAAATAAGAACATAATTACTGCTACTAGTGAGATTAATGATCCAATGGAGGACACTGTGTTTCACAGGGTGTAGGCGTCTGGGTAATCTGAGTATCGACGTGGTATTCCCGCTAGGCCGAGGAAGTGTTGGGGAAAGAAGGTGAGGTTCACGCCCACAAATATAACTCCAAAGTGGATTTTGGTTCAAGTACTGTGGAGGGTATATCCTGTAAATAGGGGAAATCAATGCACAAAGGCCGCTATAATGGCAAATACGGCTCCTATTGATAGTACATAGTGGAAGTGTGCAACAACATAATATGTGTCATGCAGGACAATGTCTAGTGATGAGTTGGCTAACACAATTCCTGTTAATCCTCCCACTGTGAAGAGGAAAATGAAGCCAAGGGCTCAAAGTATTGGTGTCTCTCATTTAATTGATCCTCCGTGTAATGTGGCTAGTCAGCTAAATACTTTCACGCCTGTTGGGATGGCAATGATTATAGTTGCGGACGTAAAGTATGCACGAGTGTCTACGTCCATGCCGACTGTAAACATGTGATGGGCTCAGACGATAAAGCCTAGTAGGCCAATGGCCATTATTGCTCAGACCATTCCTATATATCCAAATGGTTCTTTTTTGCCTGCATAATAGGCTACAACATGGGAGATAATGCCAAATCCGGGTAGAATTAAAATGTAGACTTCTGGGTGGCCAAAGAATCAAAATAGGTGTTGATAGAGAATGGGGTCTCCCCCTCCTGCGGGGTCAAAGAATGTAGTGTTTAGGTTTCGGTCTGTTAGAAGTATTGTGATTCCAGCAGCTAGGACCGGGAGAGATAGTAGGAGGAGAACAGCGGTCACAAGGACAGCTCATACAAATAACGGGGTCTGGTATTGGGAGATGGCTGGGGGTTTTATATTAATTGTTGTTGTGATAAAATTAATTGCCCCAAGGATGGATGACACACCGGCCAAATGGAGGGAGAAAATAGTTAGGTCTACGGATGCGCCTGCGTGGGCTAAATTGCCTGCTAATGGCGGATAGACTGTTCATCCTGTACCGGCTCCGGCTTCAACACCAGATGAGGCCAAGAGTAGAAGAAATGACGGTGGTAGAAGTCAGAAGCTTATATTATTTATTCGAGGGAATGCCATGTCAGGGGCCCCAATTATTAGTGGGACGAGTCAATTGCCGAATCCGCCAATAAGGATAGGCATTACTATAAAGAAAATTATAACAAAGGCATGTGCGGTAACAATAACATTATAAATTTGGTCATCGCCGAGAAGGGATCCTGGTTGGTTTAGTTCAGCTCGAATAAGTAAGCTAAGAGCGGTACCGACTATTCCGGCTCAGGCACCAAATACTAAATAAAGGGTGCCAATGTCTTTGTGGTTGGTGGAGAAGAATCAGCGTGTGATTGCCACAGGTAGGATGGCCGAAATTAGGCGGCGGGTTGTAGCCCCGAAGATAGAGGTTTAAATCCTCTTTTTACCAAGCCCCGTGGTGGAGTACACATTAGATTGCAAATCTCAAGACGCAGATTAACGTCTGCCGGGGCTTTCCCGCCTTACTCGGCTAACGGCGGGAGAGTAGATGAATGCTCGCTGGTTTGGGCGCTTAGCTGTTAACTAAGAGTTTGTAGGATCGAGGCCTTCTCATCTAGTGGGGCCTTAGCTTAATTAAAGTGTCTGAGTTGCATTCAGAAGATGTGAGGTAGAGTCTTGCAGGTCTTAACCAGGGACTAGGAGATTTTAACTCCTGCTTAGAGCTTTGAAGGTTCTTGGTCTAATTTATCCTAAGTCCCTAGGCGGTTAGTATTAGTATGGCCGGGGTGAGGGGTAATGATCCTAGGGCAATTGTTGTTGATAGGGCCAGGGTGAGTGTTGATTGGGTTGTTTGGGTTCGTCATGGTGTTGTGGCATTTGTTGTGTTTGGAGAGATAGTGAGGGTTATGGCGTAGCACAGTCGTAGATAAAAGTATAGGCTTAGTAGGGCGGCTAGGGCCATAATTGTTGCTGTAAGTGGGATTTCCTGTTTTGTTATTTCTTGTAAAATTAGTCATTTTGGTATAAATCCTGTTAGTGGTGGAAGGCCCCCCAGTGAGAGCAGGGTTAGGGCTGTTGTTGATGCTAGGATTGGGGTTTTTGATCATATTGTTGTTAAAGTGCTAATTTTTGTGGTTGATGTTATTTTTAGTGAGAGGAATGCTGTGGATGTTATAAAAATGTATGTGCCTAGTGTGAGCAGGGTCAGGTGGGGGGCATGTTGTAAGATAATTACTATTCAACCCATGTGTGCGATTGAAGAGTAGGCTAAAATTTTTCGGATTTGGGTTTGGTTAAGTCCTCCTCAGCCCCCGATTAGTGCAGATAGAAGTCCGAGGGATGTAAGTATGAGGGGGTTAATGGTTGGTGCCACTTGAATAATTAATGCGAATGGGGCCAGTTTTTGTCAAGTTGATAAGATTAGTCCTGTAAGCAGGTCAAGTCCTTGTAGCACTTCTGGCAGTCAGAAGTGTATCGGCGCTAGGCCAATTTTTAATGCCAGAGCGGTGATTGTTATTGTAGAGGTAAGGGGGTGGGATAAGTTGTTGATGTCTCATTCGCCCGTAATTCATGCATTTGTTGTTGTGGCAAATAGAATTATTGCTGCGGCGGTTGCTTGAGTTAGGAAATATTTTGTGGTTGCTTCAACTGCTCGTGGGTGGTGTTGTTGTGCTATTAGGGGGGTAATTGCTAGCGTGTTAATTTCTAGTCCTATTCAGGCGAGTAGTCAGTGAGAGCTGGCAAAGGTTAGGGTGGTTCCTAGTCCTAGGCTAGACAGGAGGATTGCGAGTACGTAGGGGTTCATTGATAGGGGAGGGATTTTAACCGTCATGTTCGGGGTATGGGCCCGAAAGCTTAATTAGCTGACCTTATCATAGAAAGTGGTGTAGAGGAAGCACCAGGAGTTTTGATCTCCTGAGTATGGGTTCAACTCCCTTCTTTCTAGGAACTGGGGGGGCTTTAACCCCCATGAGCCACTCTATCAAAGTGGTCCTTAGGAATTCAGGCACGGTTCCTTGTAGCTATAGTTGTGGAGGAAGTCCTGCTAACGCGATTGGGAGGGCGGTGTGTCATAAGACTAGGGCCAGGGTTAGGGGGAGGAAGTTTTTTCAGACTAAGTGTATAAGTTGATCGTACCGGAATCGTGGGTATGAGGCTCGGACTCATAGGAATATTATTGAGAGGAGTGCGGCTTTAGTTATTAGATTAATTGTTGTTAGTTCTGGAATGTATGGTGTGTGTGATGCGCCAAGGAAGAGAATAGCTGATAGGGTATTTATTAATAGGATGTTGGCATATTCGGCTAAAAAGAATAAAGCAAATGGTCCGCCAGCGTATTCTACGTTAAAGCCGGATACTAATTCAGATTCGCCTTCAGTCAGGTCAAATGGTGCACGGTTTGTTTCGGCTAGTGTAGAGATGTATCATATTGCGGCTAATGGTCAGGCGGGGATTAGTAGTCAGATGCTTTCTTGTGTAATATTAAATATTTGTAGTGTATAGCCTCCGGAGAAAATAATAATGGAAAGTAGAATTAGTCCTAGGCTTACTTCATAGGAAATTGTCTGGGCGACAGCTCGGAGGGCGCCGATTAGTGCATATTTTGAGTTTGATGCTCATCCTGATCCTAAAATAGAATATACTGCTAGACTTGATAAGGCTAGGACAAATAGAATGCCTAGGTTTAGGTCAGTGACAGGGTGTGGTATGGGTATTGGTGCCCATAGGGTTATGGCTAGGGTTAGCGCAAGTATTGGGGTTGCTAAAAATAGAAATGGGGATGATGTAGATGGGCGGATTGGTTCTTTGGTAAATAGTTTTACCCCGTCGGCAATTGGCTGGAGTAGGCCGTAAGGGCCTACAATATTTGGGCCTTTTCGTAATTGTATGTATCCTAGGACTTTTCGTTCAAGAAGCGTGAGGAAGGCTACGGCCAGCAGAACGGGAATGATATATACGAGTGGGTTAATTAGATGGGTAAGTAGGGTGTTTAGCATAAACTAAGAAGAGGATTTGAACCCCTGGCTGAAAGGGCTTAGGCCTTTTGCAATTACCATGCTCTGCCATCTTAGTGTGGCCTTATTTTGGCAGGTTTTTGGGTCCTCCCTTTATTTAATTTAGTTGTTTTCATTAATTAGGGGTAAGGCGTACTTTTGGCATGGGCCTTTTTTTTCCGGTCCTTTCGTACTAGGAAGAATGACTTTACAGATAGAAACTGACCTGGATTGCTCCGGTCTGAACTCAGATCACGTAGGACTTTAATCGTTGAACAAACGAACCCTTAATAGTGGCTGCACCATTAGGATGTCCTGATCCAACATCGAGGTCGTAAACCCTCTCGTCGATATGGACTCTGGGAGAGGATTGCGCTGTTATCCCTAGGGTAACTTGGTTCGTTGATCGGCCCGGGGGCCGGATCATAATTGGTCAGAATTTCTGTGACTTGGGAGTGTCTTTCTCAGTTTTAGGGTTTAGTCCCAATCCACTTGGAGGATCTTTTGTTCTCCATGGTCGCCCCAACCGAAGGTAAAATTCCAGTGTCTACTAGGTTTAAATACTTTTTAGTAAGCTGTTTAACGTAGTTGGGTTTGTACCTTAAGCTCCAAAGGGTCTTCTCGTCTTGTATTTTTATACCCGCTTCTGCACGGGTAGATCAATTTCACTGACTTGAAAGGGGAGACAGTTAAGCCCTCGTTTGGCCATTCATACAGGTCTTCATTTAAAAGACAAGTGATTGCGCTACCTTTGCACGGTCAAAATACCGCGGCCGTTAAACTTGTAGTCACTGGGCAGGCTGGACCTCCTATACATAGGGGTTTGCAGGAGGCGATGTTTTTGGTAAACAGGCGAGGCTTATGTTTGCCGAGTTCCTTCCTTTTCTTTTAGTCTTTCCTTGGTGCACTCCAGTGTGGGGTTAACGATTTTAGTGTTGTGGGGTTTTCTTGATTTTATTTGTGTTAACATTGCCCTCTTTTTTTGGGTTCGTTAGTTTCCAGTGGTTAGTCCGATCTGGTTTACACTTGTGCTGGGAGAGGGTTATGTCCTCTTGTTACTCATATTAGCATGGTCTCTTCCATGTTAGCATGGAATGGCCTAATATTATTAGGGGAGTAGGGTTATTTATCAGTATAATAAATTTTGTGTCGCTCGAGCTTTAACGCTTTCTATTCAGATGGCTGCTTTTAGGCCCACTGAGGCGACTAGTTTTAAAAAATATGACCCTTATCCTTCTGCTTAAGGTTGTGTCCTTGGTTAAAGGGGCTGTACCCCCTTTAACTAACTCTCGTATTTCTCTTTTTGCTTATTTAGATGTTTCTTGGTTGATTGAAGGGGTACGAGGCTGAACTTCTATTCATTTCTTAGGCAACCAGCTATCACCAAGTTCGGTAGGTCTATCACCTCTACCCGGGGCTCTTCCCACATCTTTTGCCACAGAGACGGGTTGGCCCATTAGGCTGTCCCGGGGTAGCTCACTTGGTTTCGGGGTTTCAAACTAAAGGTCACTTTGCTTGTGTGGTACTGGCTAAATCATGATGCAAAAGGTACGAGGCTTAGGCTCTGCTTTTTTGTGCTTGTATGGGTTGTTTCATTACTCTTTCAGCTTTCCCTTGCGGTACTTTTTCTATTGCTTGAAATTACCTTTTCCGTCTCCCGTACTAAGGTGGAAAAATGGTTTAGCTTATTAGTTTGGGCTTGTGCTACATTATTTATGTTGTTAAGTTAATTTGGTGATTAAGCTAGCTGTTTGGCTCAGGGTAATCCAACTTGCATGGATGTCTTCTCGGTGTAAGGGAGATGCTTAACTGTTTCAGCCATACCCTGGGTTTGATCCAAGTGCACCTTCCGGTACACTTACCATGTTACGACTTGCCTCCCCTTGTCGGTGCTTTGGTGTTAGGAACATTTGTTGCTGTGTGACAGGGGAGAGTGACGGGCGGTGTGTACGCGCCTCAGAGCCGGGTTCAGAAGGACACTCTATTTCCTTTTTACTACTAAATCCTCCTTCGAGTAATTTTTCAGGGTACTGTTCGTTAGTATTCTATAATAGAAAATGTAGCCCATTTCTTCCCACTTCGTGCGCTACACCTCGACCTGACGTTTTGGAATATGTTCATTTAGCTTACTGTTAGTCCTTCACAGGGTAAGCTGACGACGGCGGTATATAGGCGGGGGGGGCTAGAAGTGGTGAGGTTTAACGGGGGTTATCGGTTCTAGAACAGGCTCCTCTAGGGGGGTCTAAGGCACCGCCAAGTCCTTTGGGTTTTAAGCTAACGCTCGTAGTACCCTGGCGGACGTTTGTTGTGTAATAACGTCTAGGTTTACGGCTAAGCATAGTGGGGTATCTAATCCCAGTTTGTTTCTTAGCTTTCGTGGGGTCAGGTGGGCTGTGTTAAAGCTACTTTCGTTTATTGGGCTTCGAACATTCAGGAGCGTATGACGGCCAAGAGGCTCTTTGGCTTTAAAGTTTTTGCTCTCCTTAACCACCCTTTACGCCGTGTCTATCGACTTGGGCCTCTCGTATAACCGCGGTGGCTGGCACGAGTTTTACCGGCCCTCTTAGCACTGACTAAGTCAAGTTTTCACTTATGGCTTAATGTCTATCACTGCTGAACTCCCTTGGGGGTGTGGCGTGGCAAGGCGTCTTGGGCTAAAAATGTTAGTGCCTGATGCCTGCTCCTCGTCCTCGGGCGGGGGATTAAGGGCATTCTCACAGGGCTGCGGATACTTGCATGTGTAAATTGTGCTAAAGCTGATAGTAAAGTCAGGACCAAGCCTTTATGCGTGCGGAGCTTTTTAAGGCCCGTCTTAGCATCTTCAGTGCTATGCTTTGTTTTAAGCTACGCTAGC